GGGAAAAGGTTGGGGAGCCCCTGTTTTATTTATTCCAGAAGAAGCGGTAGCCTTGTGCATTGATTATCGAGCGCTCAACAAGGTAACCTAACCATCAAGAACAGGTATCCACTTTGATTGCAGACTTCTTCGCCCTAATCAATAAGCGCGAGATACTTCTCGAAGTTGGATCTACGGTCGGGCTACTACCAAGTGCATATCGCGGAAGGAGACAAGCCAAAGACGACCTGTGTGACAAGCAAGCAACCTTACTAATAAAGGGGCGTTTGATTTGGTTATGCCTTTTGGACTCACCAATGCCCCCGCCATGTTATGCACCCTCCACAATGAGCTATTCCACCCGTACTTAGACGACTGGTGGTATACTTTGATCGTGGGCTATAGCTATTCATTAAACGACCACGTTAGCCACCTCCGGACCGTTTTTAAAGTATTAAAGGAAGAATCACCTCTATGTAAAGAAAGAGAAATGCTCCTTTGGACAGACGGAGATCCTATTCCTAGGGCATTGGATGGGCATCAGAGCCATGGAGGAGTGGCAAGCACCTACCAAGGTGAGTGGGCTAAGATCGTTTTTAGGGCTCGTGAACTATTACCGAAGATTCATCGTAAGTTACTCGAGGAGGGTTGCTCCACTCAAAAATATCCTAAAGAAGGACGTACGGACCGATCATGGCACTGCACTGATCGGAAGAGTGTCAAAGAGCTTTTGAGGACCTAAAGCAGGCAGTGATGGATGACCCCGTATTGCAGTTGCCAGATTACACTAAGCCATTTGAAGTACACACGGATGCGTCAGACTATGCCATAGGCGGTGTGCTAGTACAACAAGGTAACCCAGTAGCATATGAGAGCCGAAAGCTCAATGAGACCGAAAGGCGTGGTCCAGGAGAAGGAGATGCCAGCAATAGTGCACTACTTGAGAACGTGGAGGCGGGTCACGATTTGTGGTCAAGACGGATAATGTGGCGACGAGTGAAAGAGTAAGCCAAAAAAGAAAGCCTAGCTGCACATGCAAAACACACTCATACGACCGAATCCACTTAGTTCATAGAGTAGAGTATATGAAGAACCACGTCCAGAAAAAGCAAAATAATGCATCACCTTCAAATCAAAATAGACCTCCGGTATGCTGTCCAATCAGATACAAAGTAAGAAGCCCTAGGGTATTGGGAGAGGCGTATGAGATGGAATAGACCCTTCTCAACGAAAAGTACGCTTGCTTTAATTTCCGGCCAAAACGCCTTACGTATCTGGTATGGTAGCCGCCCTCTTGCCTGGAGCTTTCACCGGCCGATAATGGCCAAGCTGCTCTTTCTTTATGGGGTGGCAAAAAGCCAAAGAAAGGTCCTATTCCATCTTATCTTCTATCCCCCGTACTCAGGATCCTCCTATTTACCTCCAGCTACCGAGCGGACAAAACGGGTCTTAATGAGGGAAATCAGTGCTTCGATCTCTGCGTCGTGGAGGATAAATGTCCCGAACATCTTTTGATCGCCTTTGAAAACCTTCCCTGGATCTTTCAAAAAAAGAAAAATCCACCTCTCGTAATGGTTGCCACTTCCCCGGAAGCTAGCGCTGAGGACAACGATCCGAACCCCTTTAGATCCAAGTTCATCCGGCTGCGATTCTACTCCCCAATACCGGATCTGGACGAGGGAAGACTTATTGCCACCTTGTGGGGCTGCATCAGAAGGCGAGTCTGTTATTCCCCCTACACCTTCTATGATCCCATACCTCCCGACCTTTGCCTTGACTATAGGGATTCCGAAGGATACTTTTTTTCAGACATCCTCGATCCACAAATACGAAGCTTTTGCAATATGAATATGGATAAATACATGGACTTCGCCTTGACCTATGGAGAAGGAAGTTTTTTTTACTGGTTGCGAGTGCTACAACGGGATTTTGTACACAAAGCAAGGGCAGTGCCTTGAGTACAGGTCTGGTTACTTAAAGAAATGGATTAGAGGTGAATTGTGAATTCTTCGAGCGACCCCCTCCTCTCCTAGTCTCCCGCTATCTAGGTATCGAAGTCGCTTTCCAGGAGTTCTGGATCGATAGAGCCCAGTAGCTCTTCCAGCGTCCAGGCATAAATGAGTAAGTAGTTTCCTCGAAGCTTGGTAAACCCGATTGTCTTACTGAACTGAGCTTCTTAAATAGAGAGGACAGCGCCCCTGCCCTCTTGTCCGGATCGAGCATTCCTGGCTAAGTATTCACTGATTCAAGATTTCCCCCTGGTTTGGTCCACGGTAACTCCGACAGCATACACATTGAGTAAACTCCGTTCACTCCGAGGCCATTCAATCAAGGAGGTAAGCGCTGATATTCCGATCTGCCTAATTCGTCGAGTCTTCCGTCGTGAGCTCAGCTGGGATCCGAAGTTTTTCATTTCTTCTTAAAGTTGAAACTGAGGACTGGGCTAAGTTTTTCATTTCCTCTATGTGAGGAATGGAATTCGCCCCACGGGAGTTTCAGCATAGATTAAGTAGTGCCCTGGTAGCTCTTCCAAGGGCTGGTGCTTTCCTTCCCTCCCGGACGAGAAGGGTAGGTTTTGAATCCTGGCTCTCTTCTTTCTCCTGTAGTAAGTATTGTAATAGGTAGCTAGGATAAGTCATTCCATCCTTTATAGCTTCACAGCTTTTTTCAAACTTGAGGCCTAGGGAAGAGAGGGATGAGTCTTCTCATCCTTGTACGGAGGGAACCTCAAAAGGGGCCCCAAACCACCGGACAACGAGGGCTCACTACCTTCACTTAGGATGCACCGCACTCGCTTCGAGAAAGAATCGGTCCGGATAGCTCTCCGTACCCATAATACATTCTTATGCAGGCAGGACTAAGCTATCGGCTAAGTCGGCTACGGAACAGAAGGGCGGCTAAGAAAGTCATAACACTAATAGGGCCAAGGTCCGCCCTTTGAATATGAGCTCTCCTGTGAGATGAGCTAAAAGAATTCTCCAACCAGCGGTCAGGCCTAATATCAAAGGCATCAGCCGCAGCAGAAGCTATAGGTTCTATCATTCATCCGAGGGTTCTTCTCTTTAGTGCTATACTCGCTTTCCCATCGACTTTCTGTGTAGGATTTCCATCTTAGTAGTCAGACGCTATCTTTGCCTATCAGACTATGCAGACGCAAGACCTAAAGTCTGACTTTGATTATGAAATAAAGTTCTGGAGTTTCCCTGCTTAACCTACTAGATGGAGTAGTGCCCTATTATGCGCGATAACACGAAAAAAAAAGAACAAAATATTGTACGAGAATAGTCCGCTCATTCTCTGCTCTTTCTTTCGCTCTTTTTGAGGTGAGTCCGCCCACGGGATCTATTTTGTTCCAGACACCAATAGGGATAAAAACCTTTATGCTTCTTGCTTGATAAGCGAGTTTGCTTTCCCTTTCGGCTAGTCTTCAATCATGAGGAAAGCTGACCCCAGAAGTTGGGCATTCCTGCGGACACCGCCCAAGTTATCTGGATCGGGAATTCCTTCTGAAACCTTTCTCTTCTTTCGGTCCAATCGAGAGCCTTCAAAAAAAAGGAGAATGGCAGTGGCTGCACAATCTCATTCAAGCAAAAGAAGTGAAAAGTAAATGTGACGGATAGCTATTGTGAATATGTATGGTATGATCAGTTTGGAATGGAAGTCTCGATCGTACCTTCAAAGTCTTTGATGAGATGGATGTGTGAACGATGTTGGCGTGGAAGACTAGGATCGCGGGATTAGCCTTGAATTGATGCGGGCGGCAATTGCTTACACTCTGATGGAAAATGGGGTCTCGTACCAAACAAGTTTGATTGCCGTGTTCTCTTCGTGTAGTCACTTTTTTCTGGTTGAGTATGTGCATCTACCTTTTGATTGAATGGCTCGTGTGGAAAAGATGAGACCTTAGTCAGAGCATTACGGTATCATGTTGATCTGCTTGGTCGAGCTACTCTACCCGACACCGCTTTCTACCTCCTTGACTCCTTTCTCAGGAGAATTTGGAATTTCTCATTCCCCGATTCTCTGCTAAGTGTATTCAGACAATCTAGTCTTTTGCTATGGGTTTTTCATAATAAATCATTGGCCCAGTGGAGAGTCGTGAACTTCTAGCCACTAACCTACCCTCTTTTCTTACGATAAAATTACGAACTATTTCTGAGTGCTCCTACTTTCCGAAACCGCATGCCATAATGGATTCCCGACCTGCTTTACTCACAGCGTAAGAGGATGAATTGAAAGAAAGAGCTAAAGCTCCCATTGGAAAGAATTGCTGGAAGAACAAAGGCCGACTCAACAAATGAACGAATGAGCAACTCGCCAGGCTCGAACTGGCACTGGGCTGATATTAAATAAAATATCGCCAATCTTCCCTCAACAGGAGTTGCTTTGGTGACGCAGTTCGGTTGGCGAGAAAAGCCTCCCTACGTCTGCGTGCCGATCGTTTCCCAGAGGTGGGAGCGGTCCCCTTTCGGGAGAGAAAGTGAGTCACTGCTGTCCAACTTAACCGGGCGATTCCGACAGCGTCCCTTGGCCTGGTCACCTATTATAACACACGATCCATGTCTCACTTTGATCTCACACCCCCATTCTCGTTTGCATTTTTGAGCTCGACCTTCGTTGCTCGGATGGCGCTTGACTGAAGAGTCCTCGACAGGTCATTAGCCAGAGAGTTCCAAAGGGGGAACAAGTCTGAGACTCACTCGGCTATATCCGACCTGCCCGACATGCTGTTGACTTGGAGATGAATTCTCTGGCCGTACCTTCTGCGGTCGTTACGCTTGGTCGGTCATGTTGGGACCAAAGAAAAGTAGAAGTTTCAACCGTGTCGATGGCATTCTAACTAAAGTACGCGACCTCCAAAATCAACATCTACATCCCGTCGCTACCCTTCCGCCCTTTCAATGTTCATCTTCCCGCGTGAGGGTGATCCGCTTAAAGCCAGTGATTCTTCCCATAAGGGGAGAGTCCATGAAATGATGGAAAGCCCAGATGTTGTTAAAGGAAAGTGGCAAGAAAATAGATCTATATTAAGGGTGTCGGGAGATGACCCCATCATTTGATTGAAGATCTGGCCTAGACCCCTTCTCGGACTGAGCGGGTAAGGTAGTTGCTTGCTCTTTCGTATAGTCCCGAGGAAATCAAATGGATGGAACCAGTAGGTATTGATCTAAGCTTAGAACGGGCTAAGAGGGTAGCCTACGAGCGAAGAACTTCCTGGGATCGAAGAACATCCTGAGCATAGGCTCGTAAGAGGGAAATGAATAGATGAGCTCCCCTTGCCTTGAAAGAAGCTAGCCGGTAGAAGCCATCCGTGAGCAAGAGAAGAGAAGAAGCAACAAGGGCAGGAGTGGTTGGTCACCTAAGAAAGAAAGAGAATATATTTTATTAGCCCTCAACGAATATATAATATCTACCTTTAGCGCATATTGACTGCTTTGAAGAAAGGAAGCGAACAACCACCCTTTCTTGCCCCTTTGATTGGATTGATGAAGGCATCTTCATCTTCCTTAACGGAAGAAAGGATAGTGAATCTCGCACTTCCCGAGCGTAGGAAAGATGATACGGAAATTCATTCCGAGCTATGAAAAGGAAGTGAATTCCCGGCTAGGTTCTTCAAGAAAGAGGGCTAGGCCCAGGAGAGGAGATTCAGCTTCAATCGGAGATTTCCGCTGTTCAAGCTATCTCATCAGGTAATTAAGTAGTCGGGGATTCCGCTATAGCCTTAGGAATAGGGTACGAATCGGCTGTGGGTCCTGTTTCCTTAGTGCCAAAAGCTTAGTAAGAGGAAGAGGGGGTCTTCCGGTAGCGGGAAGGCAGTGAAGTAAGCGGATATGGAGTACTCGAGGGACAGGCCCTGAAGCGAAGGACGAGAACGAGCGGGATCTCAGACGAACAGGAAAGAGAGAGTCAACGCCGGTAGAGGAGAGGACTAGCCTAGGCTCTTCAAGACCTTAAGGAAGTGCGCTTTACCTATGGACGTTGCTACCTGCCTAATTGAGATTCTTTCCTTCTTTTAGGACTGCTATGAACTTCCTTCCCTCACTTTCAGTTCTTCCAAGGTTTCTTCAATGAGAGTGAAGGGAAGTAGCTAAAGGGGGCTGGGAGGTACGACTTGCGTCAAACTTGTGAAAAAATACTTGCTGCGCACCTGCTGAACAAGGCTCCTTTCAAGTCAAACGGAGATTACCAGTTCCGGAGGGACCAACCATTGTACTTCTAGGGGAAGGTCTAACATAGCGGAAGGCCACGGCTTTAGTGAGTGTTCAGCACAATACGGTACGGTATGCCACCAGCATAAATGAGGCACACAAGAGCCACTGGCACAAGATAGATTTAATGCCAGCCTGGAAGTGATTCGCTACTAAGTCGGGTAGCGGCCCGCCTATTGTAGAATCGTCGATAACCTGGCTGCCACTATCATGTGTGTAAAGACTTACTATATAGGCATACTGGAAACCGTTTGGCAAGTCAAGGGACCCTGGAATCCGCCCCTTAGCTATAACGTTCCAGAGTCATGCAGAACAGACACTAACCGTTCTCCAATTACTATTAATTAATTGGACCTTCAAGGAACGAGTAGAGTACAAAAACGAAAGATTCGAGTAACCCTCCGAGCTAGGGAGATATTAAAAAAGGCCGTAGCAAGGAGACTTTAACAGACCAGTTAGAGTAAAGCCTCCACTTTCATAAGAAGAGCGTCAGTAGGATAAAACAGCAATCCCAAGACTAGCTTTCCCGGACAATGTATATTGTGAAATGGTGGCGCTATAACAAATCCAGAGTACCTTAACTTGTGGTTGCCGCACAAAAGCTGGTCACCTTAACCAGTCATACCCATTTATGGAGATTCAGGATCTGAAGCTAAAATGAAAGCCATAAAACAAGTAGCTACTCCTACTGCAATTGGGACTTCTTTTAAGCCAGCCCACCAAAGAATTCCACCTCGACTCCCCTCTACCAGAGAATCTATGAATTCCGGGCACCTGCAGTAGCAGCAGGGATGGGAAAGACAAATAACCAGCCAACTATGTATGCCTTCAAGCCTGCCTTCCTCTCATCTTCCTTATGGAATGGGCTCCTCCTTAGAATTTAACGAGATCTAGAATCTTGGATGAATCTTCTTGAAAGGGGTTGATCAACCCTAGAAGACTCGATGGCTTAACAGTCCAGTGAATAACCTGATTCAGAGAGATACCCCGGTCTTTAGACACTCGCCCTACTTCTAAAGATAGATAGAAAAGGTTGGAGAGAGTGACTTTCTTAAATTCTCTCCTTTCTAAAGCTGCGCAAGATCCTGCAGTAGTATATTCGGTTGTTTGCGGTGGAATAGATTCAAGCGTCCGGGCCAGTAGATCCAGAGCAAATAGACGTTGACTTAGTTGCTTTTGCAGTTGATTTGAATCCCGATGTTGATCCGACGCAACTTACCGGTGATAGTCGCAGCACCAGGAGCTTTCAAGGGAGGCAGACATGTATAGATAGTAGCCGATAGTGGCATACCTTCCGGATCGAGGTCCCGCCCGGTAAACACCATACAGGCAAAATACCAGCGGGGGGAAGAGGCCCTTCTCACTCAAGCTCAAGCATTTACTTTTCTAGTTAGAGACCAACGTCTTGGGGCTAACGTGGGATCCGCTCAAGGACCTACTGGTTTAGGTTAATTTCTAATGCGTTCCCCGACTGGAGAGGTCATTTTTGGAGGAGAAACTATGCGCTTTTCAAAAATTTTCGGAAGAACGGGTTTCAAAAAAAATATATATATATAATATATTAGATTACCGGCCGGCTGGTTTTTATGCAAAAAAGACAAAACGGGGTTGGATTTCCACTCATAAGGAAGGAAGGTTAGATACCTTTGACAGGGTTGTATTTTTGGTTGAAATGGGATGGTGTTCAAACTCCCGAAATGCAGTCTAGACAGCGGGCCCTCCCCTTTCTGACTGGACTGACTCGTGGAAGGGTCAATCTCCTCCGGAGCATGCTGCACAGCCACTCATTCGTCCTGACCAAATAGTAGAATCTATCTCTCAGCGATTCTTTTCTCCGCTAATAACCCCTTCCCAACTAGCCCGCCCGATCTATTTTGTAAGATCGGCTAATTCAAAGGAGTTAATCTGGTCCGAAGTTGTCGGAACGAATCGTTTGCTTTATCGAACAAAGCTTTTTTAGGGGGTCTTGGTTGGCCCCCTATTTTCAACCATTACAGCTGGCGTCGACCAGCTTTGCGATACGGACGGACACGAAGAAGAACGCAGGCAGCGGAAATGCAAAAGAGAAGAGCAAAGATTCCCGACTCAGAGCATGTTATTGACTCAACCATAAATCTGTGGAATGAAGGTAGCTTGCTTACTCTCAGCCAACTAGTTAGAAGGAAATCCCTTGACTTCGTTTATGCCCTTATGCAGTAAAGAAAGCAAGTGAGGCGGGCTAAGATTCCATTCGAAGTAACGTAAGAGGATTCGATGTTGCACCATCTTCAACTCTTCTCGGGATCCGAGAGTTTTTCGAGAAAAGGTCCCATCCTTCAATATCATGATTGGGTCGACCAGGTCAGATCATGAGTGAATAGAAAATCTAAAACGTACATAGCTGTTCCAGCTGAAATACTTGGAATAATTCTACCACTTCTACTAGGAGTAGCCTTTTTAGTGCTAGCTGAACGTAAAGTAATGGCTTTTGTGCAACGTCGAAAGGGCCCTGATGTAGTGGGATCGTTCGGATTGTTACAACCTCTAGCAGATGGTTTGAAATTGATTCTAAAAGAACCTATTTCACCAAGTAGTGCTAATTTCTCCCTTTTTAGAATGGCTCCAGTGGCTACATTTATGTTAAGTCTGGTCGCTCGGGCCGTTGTACCTTTTGATTATGGTATGGTATTGTCAGATCCGAACATGGGGGGACTTTATTTGTTTGCCATATCTTCGCTAGGTGTTTATGGAATTATTATAGCAGGTTGGTCTAGTAATTAGGAGGCGGCCGTTCGGTCACCTATGATACTAGGACCAATAGGTCAAAAATGGGTTTGTGCCGCAGGTGTTGAACGATCTACTCTACACAGGTGTGGGCTTACAGGGCTAGGGCTCATAAACCCTCTCTTTCATTCATCAATAGGGCCCTGGTCGGTCACTTTTCCGGGCCAGGATCGATAAGTGGAAGTCATAAAAAAGAGATGTTTCTCTTCGCACCTCAGATCAAGAGGAAGGGTAGCTTGTCAAGCTGGCCTATATATATATATTAGAATATATAAATCAAAAGATTCGCTGTCTTTTAACCGGCTGTTCTTCTTTGTCAACGCTACTAAAGACCTACATTAGTAGAAGTAAGCGGCTGAGTTAGCCTAGCCTACCCTACTAATGTATTGTATAGTAGAGTATAGTATAGTAGGCGAGCGAGTTAGCGAAGACGCTTAGGCTAATAGATAAGAGAGCGTCGGTGCGTAGCCTTCATTCTACTACGCTACGCAAAGGTTACGAAGTCACTTAGCTCGACGTTAGGAGAGTCAAGGGGGAACGCCATACCTACATAGAAGAACCGCTGTTCGCTGACTTTCTAAGGTCTAACCTTTCGCTCCCCTACTGAAAAGGGGCAAAGCCGCTTCACACCACTGATAGATTACTTAAGATTCCATTCAAAAGGCCCTACTTAGTTTCGCAAGCCTTTGTCATTGTTAGGCAACTAAGTAGGGCCCGAGGCCCCCTGCGAATCCGTAAATCTGAGGAGCATGCCGCAACAAAAGGATGGTCCCCTATGCATTTCATTCTTTCTGGAAGGGAAAAAAAAAGAAGTACCCCCATCATGGTGAACCTCTCCTTGTGATCGGGATGAGATAGATGCCTCCCGGCCGGGGGGCGGGTCGAATCGGAGTTTCCTTAGGTAGCCACCGACCTACAGTTATCCTTAAACTTCCGTGCTTGGTGGAGAAGAAGCGAACAAAGGTACGCTCGCTTGCAGTCTTGTTCTCTGCCGCGAACTGGGATCGCTCGCCAGCTAGGTCAGATTGGAGCAAGATTTTTTTAGAACGTATTACCCAAATTCGGGGACAAGGGGCGGAACGACCTCTCGATCTACTTACTGCAGCCCAAGAATAAAAACGTCGTCTAGGCGTTCCCTGTTGCTCCGATCTCCTACGCCTAGGACGTTGTCTAGGCCAAGAGCCATAGTTAGTTGCTGTTTCCATTTGGTTGTTTTTTTTCTTGTTGTTGATACCGGCAAGACCCAGCCAGATGATGTCTGCTGGTTGGTAGTGAGAGGACTCTTAGTACCTGCATACCCAAAAGGGGGCGCCGATTAAAAAACAATCATTTTATTTTGTTTCTTGCTCTCCCTTAGCAGCGGGAAAGGAGTCTATCTATCTGCCTAGCTTTGGTAGATTTCCTCCAACGCAATCCACAGAAATTCCACGAATCCCTTGGTGGATAAGTCCGACGACTCAGCAGCAGTGCGGAATTGAGTTTCTCGTCTGGTGGATCTGATCTATAGTTAGGGGGCAATACATACCAAAAGGTTCGAAGAAGGAACGCGCATAAGAGTATATAACCAACCCACCCTTCTGTATAATGTGTATAATGTATAACCTATTCACATTAGTGAAGCGACTGGATGCATAAGGGAAGTGCACGTTTGTGAGACCTTAGTCGGGATGCATAGGGAAGTCAACCTACGAGCACGGAAGGGCGTGGTACCGCTGCCCCTCTCTATCTAAGTAAAGGTAAAGTCTCTGCTTTCAGTCAGTCCTTTCTTTCCACTTCCCTTAACCGCTTACTATCTTAGATAGGCTAGCTAAGGCTGACTTTGTTCTATCTTTTCTATAGACTAGTAAGTTAGTGTGAAGTTTACCTTTGAAGTAGTAAGTCTTCAATTAGCCTTCTACTAGCGCTTGCTTTCTTACCTTAGCTCAGTCAAGCTTCCCCTTCATCTTCCTCCCCCTATCTGAGTACCTTGCTAGCCTTACAGCGCTTTCAGAGTCCCCAGGTCGTTCCATTAGTCTCTTGTTCGAAAAGGGATTTCTTTCTACCTATTAGTATATTAGTCGGCTGGCTAGGCTAGCCTTACTAAGATAAAGCTAGAGCTATTAGCACTGGGCTATCCGGACACTATTGCCTACGCTAGCTTGCTGCTTGCTGTAAGAGCTAGTGCTCTACTGGTGACTGTACTTACAGAGCTGTAGTGGGTACTTACTTGACTGGGAAAAAGCAAGTGTCTGATCAGATCCATCTGCGAGATAAGGGTTTGGAATGCAGGATTCTGAAGCCGCTAAGCCCCTTCTGTCTTTGTTTAAGGCAGCTCTATATGGATTAAAACAAGCGCCACGAGCATGGTCTTGTTTCAGTAAGACAGAAAGATCAAGCTTAGTTACCGGGCCGGGCTAGGGCTTGGTTTGCTGCAGGTCGAAGAACAACTCCTGAATGGGCGGTTCCGAAGCAAGGAGGGATCAGTTCCAGTCCCATTACCAGTCAGAAAGGTATTGATTCATTTCCTATCTCTAGTCTCAGTTTCGGTGGTAATGGATAGAGGAAACTCTTCTCTTCAAGCCAGTCCCTTAAGATTAGTGCGGAGGTGATCGTAGGACTGTGTCAACCAAGGGCAGCTTTGTCAGGAAGACTTTCACTATTTTAGGAGTAAGACCTCCCCCTTGAAAGCAGCCTGGCTCAATAATCGTTCCGGAGCAAGCAAGCAATGAGTAAGGAAGAATATAAGTAAGGGGATTCTGGATAGAGAAAAGGTAGGTTCTTCCTAGGCTTGTTCTAAGACGTTTTATGGCGAGTTCTTCCTACGGGGAGCAATTGAAATGCCTGAAAGTAGAAATATCGTTAAAAAGGGCAGAGAATCTATTCTTTCCACAGGTCGAAGTTGACGATTCCAATCAGCTAAACACCCAGTTTGGGTCATCATCTCCAACATCCGGGCAAGCAGCAAGCAAACTCAATCCCCAAGCCATCGACAAAGTAAAGTAGAGGGTTTCGCACGCGTGAGTCTTCTAAAGAGATCTTGCGAGAGAATCGATCTTCGTCCAGCTACTCATCGGCTTAATCTAGGCTTCACCGGGCGATGGCTACTGATGTGCGAATCAATCAGTCAACTGCTGTGACAAGTGAGATGGGGACTTCCTTCTACTACTTCCTTCTACTAATATAATAAATAGGCTAGCGGTCACTAAAAATCTTCCAACCTTTAGAGGTAAGGACTTCTTCCAATCCGGCAGCTGACAGGCGAGGCTAGTCTGCTTTGTAGAGGTCTTTTCTTCAAATGCTTCTTCCTAGCCTTTGAGCACCCCTAGTAGGTGGAACTTCGTCCTTCATAGCAAATAATTGTGGAAGGCGACACTTGATCAGCGATATGGTAACGGAGTAATCACCAGTTAGTTTCATATCATCAACATAGAACAAGAGAATAGCACGTCCTCGAGGAGAAACTGATACGAACATGGTGGAATCATGATCACTCCGAGCAAACCCTGCCTGGATAACCACTGTGCTGAACTTCTCAAACCGACGCTCGAGGGATTAGATCTTCTTCGTTTCCTCCTTTCAGTTGCTGTAGAAATGGTTTCATTGGAGTCAGCCGATGGCGATTGTTGAACGCTTCGCTAAAGGTATACCTAAGAGACAAACAAGATAAATTTCAAAACCTTTGATCGGATACCAGAACCAAGAATCTCCTAAACTCAACCAGTGGCTAGCTACGGAACGAAAGAGCAATTGATCGGCTATGGATTAGTCTCTGACTCCAAACCTGGTCTTATGAATAGAAGAATCTACTGAAAAGAGAATCTACGGCAATCGATGAACTGAGCCTAAGATAAGAACACCTGCTGCTGATGATGAAAGTCCTCCCACTGAAAAGAAGAGTGGAATAAGCAAGCAAAGAACCCAACCAAGCCAAGCTATTCGACTCACTAGTCACTCGCGCGATTCGAACGCGCATTGCTGGTAATGAACCAGAAAATTTCCTCTTATCCGGTTAGGGCTTCTTCCCAAGAAATGAATAAGCTGCCGCCTTCTGGAGAGTGGTTTCAGCTCTCCCTCTCGCCCGAAATCGAGTGCCCCGCAGGTTTCAACTAAGCGGGTGCGTGCCTAGATGAAATCCAGCTATCGTTGAGCGAGACGCTACTGCTTTTCTTCTACGCTTGACTTGCTTGAAGAACGGAGTGAGCGAGCCTATTTCCTTGTTCACTGCTACTGGCCTTTCCGTGGTGTAGTCTTTCGCATATGAATGAACTGGCCTTTCGAACAAAGTCAGTGTAGTCCCGATGGATCTCCACTTTCTGGACCCCCTCCTCTCTTGCAAAGAAGTCTCTCCCTCTGGTCCCCCCTAGAAGTTGACTTGTTGACGAAGCGGGGGCGGGCTGCTTTTATTTTACACCTTCTCTAGAGTTTGAGGAAAAGACGCATTCCCCACTCTAGCAGGAACCCGGTAGCACCTACTTACAAATAGAAAGAATTGGTCTATTGCCATGTCTTTCTTATTCTAAAAAGACAGATAGAAATATTCAACAACAGTTCGGAAGGCAAGAGCGATCACCACGTTCAGCCACTCACTCTGGAATTATGGCAGCACCCGCCTCTTCTCTCCATATATACCCTGAACTTCGACGAGCAGGCAGCAGGCATAGTGCATGGGGCCAACCACTCAGTCAAGCAAGAGCAGGCAGACTACTTTATTCATCTTAAACAAGAGATCAAACGCAGGAACAAGCCAAGCGCTTACTTTCCCAACTACTAATATTCTTCCCCGGCTTAACCTACTCGTTTAGGGTTCGGACTGCTGCGGCTGCTACCTGAGAGAGGGTAAAGTCTTCATCAAAGAGACCGATTCGCATCGACCCGACTCGCTATCAGTAAGGTCAGCTGGTTGAGCAGCGGGAGGAGAATCCACAAGACAAGTAAGGGTATGAAGAAAGAAGCCTGGGAGACGGCAAAAAAGGCGAGCTATGGATCAGAGGCTAATGGCTTCACTGCCAGACAGAGAAGAACCAACCGGTCGAATAAGCGATTGATTGAACGCATCCTTTCTTTCCTTGGCCCTACTACCAAAAAAAGAAAGAAAGAAGGTATTATTATCGCTTAGCGCTTGTGCTAAGGAAGAATACTGTGATTCAAATTACTGCGATTCGTACTACAATTGCGTAAGTGATCACAGAAACTTCGACCTTTACCTGAATAACTCTCTTGCTTCGGTGAGTCGACAAGACTTGGAAATAGCCTAGATGCTACGGCTGATGGCGGAAAACCAAGAGGCATACCTCCGTATGAATGGGGCAGGGGAGTTCCACTATAGGGTCGAAGACAAGAAGGCTGTGATTGGAAAGTAATGGGCTTGTGAATGCCTGCAGGTTCCTGCTTTCCGGATGAGGTGTATTGAATTTGATTTGACCTTACATCGATTCCATGCCATGACATACTGCGACGATGGCTACATACGGGGATAAGTTGGGTTCTAGGGAAATCAGGGAAACAGGAAAGGCAAGGGAGAAAGAAGACAAACTCTATATCTCTCTTTTTTGTTCTCCGTAAGGGGCTTCGAAAAGGAGTGAAATCCCCCCCTAAGAACCCCCGGTGGTGAATCAGAGCTGGGGAAGGCCCTCGTGCTTGGGTGAGAGATTGAGCAGTTAGGGGATAGAGAGCGCGGAACGGGCTTTCCAAGCATAAAACAATCCCTACCTATACATTCCATGGCAACAGACAGAAGGCAGTTTTGTCGTTGTTGTTAACCCCAGCCCATTCCCGTTCCCAATAATCTCCATGAAAAGACTACCATGATTTCCGAACGAACCGAGGGAGAGTCGAGGCATGAAAGACTTTTCTATGATCCGGTTATTTCCAAGTACGTATCATCCGCTGCGTTATCCACTGCTTTATCCGCCGTCTCTGCGGCCGCCAAAAGCCTACCCTCTCTCGGATATTGAGTGGGTTGACCCGGGAAGAGATCCGGACGAACCTTCCAACAAGCAGAATAGAAGTTGACCACAAAGCCATCTCTGTGGGAGGCTGCTACCCATAAGGCCATCTCGGGCATATGGGA